CATAAGCAAGAAGGAATCGGACTCTAGGAAAAGACAAATAATCCTTCCTAGAATCCCGTTTTCCCCTTTTTTATGTCTACTTTACTTAATATTCTCTGCCTATTTTATTTTGTTTAGGTTTAGTATCGAGTCGAATTGAATTCTATTCAAATAGAAAAAAACAAAGAAATAAAATAACAGAGTCTTCTTCACAATATATATACTATGATATGAATGACTAGTTCTACAGTACAAGCAATTCTAGAAATATGGTAGAAAAAGACTAGAAAGAAGCAAAGGTCTTTCCATAATTTATCAACAAAAATTGAGTTCTTTTGACGAGCTTAATATGTTGATGAATCCGCGTACCTAGAAATTCATTTCAGACAATTGAACCTTCTCAAATTGTTTCTTTTTAAGAACCAAAAAGATTTGGGCCAAAATAATAGATGCCAAGAAGACCAAGAGACCTTGGATACGTAACGGATCTTGAAGCACTATTTCTGCATCCCCCTGACCAAATCCACCCACATTAGGATTACTCGTTAACGGTTGATCAAGTTTGATAGATTCACCCTCTGAAACAAGAAGTTCTGGTCCTGGAGGTATAATATCAATCACTTCACGTCCATCCGATGCATCCACTATCGTTATTTCGTATCCCCCTTTTTCTTTTCGTATAATTTTGTTTACTATACCAGTTGCTGTAGCATTATAAACATTATTATTACTCTTGCTCCCGTCGGGATAAATCTGACCCCTTCCCCTGTTCCCGCCTACGTATATAGGATATTTTAAGAAGTAAACATCTTTCTTAGTAGCGGGATCTGGAGAAAGAATAGGAAAGGTAATTTCACTATATTTCTGACCAGGAACGGGGCCTACGACAAGAATATTTTTTTTTGTGGGACGATAGCTTTGAAAAGACAGATTACCTATCTTTTCTTTAATCTCGGGCGAAATACGATCGGCAGGTGCCAATTCAAAACCTTCGGGTAAAATTAGAACAGCCCCTACATTCAAAGCCCCCTTTTTACCATTACCAAGAACTTGTTTCACTTGCATATCATAAGGAATTCGAACAACTGCTTCAAATACAGTATCGGGAAGTACCGCTTGTGGAACCTCAATATCTACGGGCTTATTAGCTAAATGGCAATTGGCACATACAATACGGCCGGTAGCTTCTCGCGGATTTTCATATCCCTTCTGGGCAAAAATGGGATATGCATTTGAAATGGGTGCTCGAATTATTATATATATCATGAGCAATACGGAAATGGATCGAGTAATTTCTTCCCTTATCCAAGAAAAAGCATTTCTAGTTTGCATGGTCCAATCATTGATCCTGAAAATTTCTACAATAAGATTAGGTAGGTTACTGGCATAGTTCCCTATCCATGATTCTGCTATTTACTGAAATAATTTTCCTAGATTCTAGGAAGAATACGAGTAGAAAGAAAAAAAGAATAAGTAAAATTTTGAATGTTTAGCTTTTCTATAAAAAAACAAACTTGATAATTGTCTCATTGGATCATTTTTTTCAGTCATTCATTGAATGATAAATCACTACAAGCGACGGAGATACCCGATTTAAATAACGGAAAATCCAGTATTTAAAAATTGTATCTAAAATGACCGGAAAAGTGGAAACAAGACCAGATATAATTTGATCATTTTGAGTAAATCCAAAATCTTTATAGAAAGAACCAATCATTAGTTCCCAACCATGAGTAGAATGGAATCCTATACATAAATCTGTTAATAAAAGAATAGAAAAAGCTTTTATTGTGTCACTTAAGTTATATATAAATTCTTGAACCCAAGAGTTAAGAATTATGAGTTGTTGATTACCCAGAATAGAATAACCACTTAGAATAAGTAAATAGATTAGATTTGTCGAGAAGTCCAAAATCATACGGATAAAATCTTGGTTGTGCGTCGTGATCAATTGGATGGTTTCTTTGTAGATTCCGATACGAAGGTTTTCTAAACGCATTTCCGGATATTCCTTTAGCATTTCATCCAAAAGGAAGAGTTCCTCGAACTCTATGAATTTCTGTAAAATACTTTTTTCTTTAATGATATTCAAGAAAATTTCGGATTCTTTAGTATTCCACAAATTCGTAACCCAAGATTCCAGACTTTTATTAAATGTCAAAGAGATGCACCAGGGTAAAAAGACTATAGATGTAAGATATAGAAGGGGAATTAATGCTTTCTTTTTTGCCATTTGTCATCGAACTCAGCTTCATCTCATTTATCAACTATATATGATAATAATCTTTCTATCAAGCATAAGTTCTATTACCTGGAATAGAACCCATAATATATCCATTTCGAATTTTTTCAGAGAAATGGATCATCTATTCTCGCTTTTTTTATACAATTATTTCCAATGGTACATCCAAGAATGCGGACAAGTCCCAAGCTGTTTGTAAAATGTTGCGCGGAGTCCTATCATAATAATCATCAACAAGAGTCAAGGGAATGTCCCCCTGTTCTCTGGTGTGCATATAAAGGACACCACTACGAGGTTCTGGGTTATCGAAAAATTGGAGGGCCAGAATATCTTCCACACGTACTTTGGAAAGAATACGACGATTTTCTCCGGGAAATCCGTAACGAAAAAACCGCACCATTCCATTTTTTTTATCGTAAAGATTATAACCACTACCCACATTCCACATAATTAGAAGCCACCAATGAAAACTTACAAAAAGACCTGAGATTCCATAGAAAGTCAGCGTGACCCCTTGTGGCAAAAAAGGAACTAGAAATTCGGACGAATTGAAAGAGAAAAAATTCCGACCATAATAACTGGAAGCTGAAATAACTAAAACCCCTAATGAACCTAAAAGAGTGAAAGAAGCCCAGAAGAAATTGATTGGTTTTCGGGCCCCTGGTACAGTGTAGAGCCATGCGTCTTCTGCGAAGCGACGCATAAGGTGTCCAGACCCCCAAGAAATTTGTTGTTGAACATAAACCAATAAAACAGCCATTACGATTAATACTAGGCCCACTAAAGGCACAAAAACGTCTATCATAAAATGGGTACCTCAATTTTATATTTGTACCTGTTCTTTTTTATTGATTGTTAGATTAATTTAATATTTTAATTTTATTTAGATAGTTAGATTAGATATATTAAATTAAACCCCCTTTTTATTAAGGCTTATATGATATTAGTATTTTCCTTTTATGTGTTTTTTTTTTTTTCTTTTTTAATAGAATTAAATATTATATAGAATATTAAATATTCTATAAATATTTTAATAAAATTAAGTTCTAATATAAGTTATTATTAAAAAATGGAAGCGAATAAAAATCCAAGGAAATCTATTTGACTTTATCTAAAAAAAATATATGAGAGTTGTCCCTACTGCCCATATCTAAAAAATCTTGTTTTTTTGAACATAAAGAAATAAAGAAGCCATTGCAATTGCCGGAAATACTAGGCCCACTAAAGGAACAAAAACGGAAGGCAAGTTTATCATAAAATGGGTACCTCAATTTTATATTTGTACCTGTTCTTTTTTGTTAATTGTTAAATTAATATTTTTATTATTATTATATTGTAATAAATAAAGATAGTCTATAATTACTAGAATTTCTTCATATAGACTTATACTAAGTATAGCTCAATCAACATATATGAATAGATAGATAATAATTATATATATATAATATATATTACTCTATATATTGATATTTAGTATACATAATAAGTCATATAAAGAATATAATAGGATATAATAAACGAAAATATTTATAAGATTTATTAATAATCATAAAGTACAAAATCTAATAAAATCTAATAATAAGAATAAATATCTTATATCTTATTTAATTAATCCCTCTATCTTTCTTATCTTTCCAAAAAAATGAATTCAATTCTTGCATTTTGACTCTAATTCTTATCTTTAATTGGATTCCAACAAACTAAAAAACTACTTACTCGCGAAAAAAAAAAAGCATTGAAGAGTCTGCTTTATTTTTCATTTGGAGTCAAAGGAACGAAACCGTGGAACTGAAATAACTCGGTTAGAACCTCCTTTAAAAGATTACGCGGTACGATTGAATCAAATAAGCCCTTTTGGAATAAAAATTCAGACGATTGTGAACCGTCGGGCACTTCCTTATTCAACGTTTGTTCAATTACTCTTTTACCCGCAAATGCAATGTAAGCATTTGGTTCAGCAATAATGATATCCCCCAACATGCCAAAACTAGCTGTCACCCCACCAGTAGTAGGAGATGTAAGTATCGGTACATAGAATAACTTTTGATTGATTTGATAATTATATAAAGCAGAAGATATTTTAGCCATTTGCATTAAGCTCAAACTTCCTTCTTGCATACGTGCTCCTCCGGACGCACATACTAAAATAAGAGGTAAACGTTGATTGGTAGCATATTCGATCAACCGGGTTATTTTCTCACCGACTACAGATCCCATACTCCCCCCCATAAACTGAAAATCCATAATACCAATTGCTAAAGGAATACCATTTAGTTGACCTGTGCCTGTTTGAACTGCCTCCATTAATCCTGTCTTTTTTTGATAAGAATCTAGACGATTTTTATAAGGTTCCTCCTCCGAATGAAATTCAATGGGATCCACAGAGACCATGTATTCATCCATAGGATTCCATGTACCTGGATCAATCAAAAGTTCGATTCTATCTGAACTACTCATTTTCAAATGATATCCACAGTGTTCACAAATATTCATTTTTGATTTCAAAACTTTCTTATAATTTAATCCATAACAATTTTCGCATTCAATCCACAAATGTTTATATTTTTGCGTCTCACCGAAATCATTAGAACTTTCTAAATAACTAGCATTTGGATCATTCGTGCTAGTTATTATACTAGTACTCTTGCTTTCACCACTATTGCTGACCTTACCAAAAATGTAACTATTAAAATCACTGTCATTGTATTTTACACTATCACCTAAAATGTAACTATCAATACAGATTTGAGAACGAAGATAACTCTCAATGCAACTATTAATGTTATTATTCCAATTAGATTTAATATCATAAATGTAATGATCATTATTATTACTCTTAGAACCATTCTTCAAATAGCTAGAATTCTTAGAAATAGAGAACAAACTTTCTGGTTCATTTAGAAAAGAATGATCATTGTCAATCTCCAAAATGTTATTTTCAATAGCAAAATATATGGAATAACTCTTACTCTTACTATCCCTAACTAAAAAAGTTTTATCAGATAGTAAATTCCGTATGTTCCTGCGATCCACTAAATAATCAAAATTGCTGGAACTAGAATTATCACTATTATGCCAACTTTGAATGTTTTTATCCATAATACGTTTAAAATAGAGTTTTTTTCCTCTATTTAGATGAAAATAGAAAGAAAAAGAAATAGAATATAATAGATGAATAGTCATTCAATGAAATTTCATTGAGTGATTATCAATTTATTTTTTCATCTATTATAACTTCTATCTATTCTATCTATTATTTGTATTTGATTTTCATTTGTAAGATCAAAAAAATCTATTTTTGTGGTTATAGAAAACAGCATTCTATGAAAAGAACAAGAAATAAAAAATTAGGATTAGGTATGAATAAAACAAGAGAACGAGGGGATAAAAGAGAAAAGAGTTTTATAAATCTATGATAGAAGTTATTATTATTAAGAATCTCTTCATTTTTAATTGAATTTGGTTTGTGGATTAGGGCAAAGTTCCATAAAAGTTCCTGTAGGTTGAGCGCCTTGTTCAAGGAAATTTAGAATTATAATAATGTGAATATTTTAATAGGTTTGATTCTTTCTTGGATTCTAAAAACCCACTTTCCGAAGATATCTTCCCTCTCTTCGAGATCAAACATCAGCATCAGATTCGATAAACAAGAGATGATTAGGATAGATATCGATGAACAATATACCTCCTAGAAAGGTATTAAGAAGTTTTCTTGTCGTACGGCTGGATCAAATTCAAAATTTTGTTTAGGTATAAAATTATGATATGATGTCAAATAAACCAATAAAATTAGCGAATCAATTAGACTATGGATGGTTTGCTTTTTTCTTATTCTTTTTTTTTTTTTCAAAAAAAAATTGTGGAGACAATTTTATGATCTGGGACGGAAGGATTCGAACCTCCGAATAACGGGACCAAAACCCGTTGCCTTACCGCTTGGCCACGCCCCATTTTCGATTCGACACTAATAAATACTATTATTGGCTGTTCGTCAATTCCAAGTCTAAACTTAATTCTATAGAGTAATCTGATCTTATTTGATTCATTTTATTTAAGTTTTATTACTCATTTATAAATTAATAATTTAGAATTATATTATAAATTTATGAATATTCATAAATTTATTTATAATAAATATGAATTGAATATCTATCTTTGAATTATTTCTATTTCAATTTTTATATTATCCATTTTGAAAATTATTTTCTATTTTATTATTATATAGATATCTAGATAGAATATATTATATAGAATAGAAAAATATAAAAGATATAGAATATAATATAAATATTAATCTATATATATATTTATATATATTTAATATTTAGAATATAATTTTGAATATTGAATTCTTATTTAATATTGAATTCTTAATATACTTGTATAATCAATTTAAATTATATTAAATAATATAATATATATCATATATCTAATAATATAATTAAAAATATTAAATAATAAAATACAATAAAAAAAAAAAAAAAAGCAAAAATACAATTCATTTTTTTTAAAGAACAACATTTTTGTTATGCTTAATATCTTTAGCTTGGTCTGTATTTGTATTCACTCTGCCCTTTATTCAAGTAGTTTTTTCTTGGCGAAATTACCTGAAGCTTATGCTTTTTTGAATCCAATTGTAGATATTATGCCAGTAATACCCCTATTCTTTTTTCTCTTAGCTTTTGTTTGGCAAGCTGCTGTAAGTTTTCGATAAGATCTTGAATAATGTCCTAAAAAAATTCAGAATTTATTCGAAAACAAAAATTCCAACATTTTAAAAGTTTATAAGATCAGATAAGTCTTACAGTGTGAATACTTGATTCCAATATTGAAATTTTTTGTAATAGTAATTATTGGTAATGATTATATAAAGGTTGGACTCTTACTACAAATCAATTTCCTAATTTTTTTTCTTTCCTTGAAATCACTGTATTTATTCTAAATTTAGTATCAAAGGAAACATAATGTGAAATAGAAGAGAATCTATTCTCTTTCTCTGTCGTTTTTTTTTAATAATCTTGGAGATTTTGTAATGCTTACCCTAAAACTATTTGTTTACACGATAGTGATTTTCTTTGTTTCTCTTTTCATTTTCGGATTCCTATCTAACGATCCAGGACGTAATCCAGGACGTGAAGAATAAGAAAATCTTTTTTGTTTTATGTTTTTTCCTTACTTGTGCTGGATTTAAAAATATTTTTCGTTTTTCTCTATCTATTTCACATCTTTAACTAGTAAAAACAATTAAAGAAACTAGGAAGGACAACAAAAAAAAGAAG